ATATTTAATTAATTAATTAATTAAAAAATAGAATATATAGAGTATAATAATAAAAAGAATAATCTATAAAAATAAAAAGAATATTCTAGAATATAGAATTTCTACTCTATATAATAATAGTAATAGAATTAAGAATAATCAAAATTATAATAATAAAAGACTTATTATATTATGAAATAAAAAGAAATAGGAAATTCCCCTAAAACGGAAAAATATTTTTAGGGAATGCTCGGGCAGAAATAGACCTTTTTTTTGTTAAAAAAAAAGATATCTAATGAATCGTTGTACATTTCAATTTGAATTAGGAATTCTGACGACAAATACAAGTGGTTATTAACTAAATAACCATCTGATCATATTCCTATATGTAATTATGTATTCAAATTTACAATAAAGAATAAAAAGAAGGAGGATTTTAAATGCGAGATCTAAAAACATATCTCTCCGTGGCACCAGTGGTAAGTACTCTATGGTTCGGGGCTTTAGCGGGCCTCTTGATAGAGATCAATCGTTTATTCCCAGATGCATTGATATTCCCCTTTTTTTCATTCTAGTTATTGGCACGGGAAGGGGTGAAGAAGATTAGAGATCCAATCAAATATCTGTGATTAACCCCCTCTTCTTTATTTCTTTTTTTTTTAGAATTAGAATAGAATAAGTTAGAAAAGAGAAAGAATAAAGGTGGATTCGGCCTCAGCGAAACTCGGAATCTGGCCCAGGCTTCAATTCCATTTCTATTAATAATAGAGTGAGACCAGAAATGGAAATGGAATGGCTAGGGCGGGGCAACAATATCATACAAGAGACTTAAATGAAAACTGAAATACTGTACTGTGATTCGAAATATAGTTCGAAATCATTGTATTACTTAATTATTACTGTACTATTGTACTATATTAATACTATATTAATTACTGTACTATATTAATTGGAACGAAATCTTTCATAATTTGATTTCAAATTCTCAACTTCTACTTTTTTTTCTTCCTTTCTTCTTCTTCGCTTCGAATCAGAAAATAGAAGAATTAAGTGAATCAAAAACCCAAAGGAGGTTCATGGCCAAGGGTAAAGATATCCGAATAACGGTTATTTTGGAATGTACCAGTTGTGCTCAAAATAGTTTTAATAAGGAATCAACAGGTATTTACAGATATATTACTCAAAAGAATCGACACAATACGCCTAGTCGATTGGAATTGAGAAAATTCTGTCCCTGTTGTTGCAAACATATGATTCACGCAGAGATAAAGAAATAGATCAAATTAATCGCGTCTGTGTCACCCTTCCAAAGGAACATGAAAAATGATCTATTTTTCATATATATTCTATAAATTATATATAGAACTTTTTATAACATATATTTCATTATATAACAACATATATTAAAAAAAAAAAATAATAAATAAATAAAAAGAAAAATATAAATAAAACAAATCCTTTTTTGTAAGAAATAGGATTTTCGGGATAGGAATAAACAAACTATGGATAAATCTAAGCGACTCTTTCTTAAATCCAAGCGATCTTTTCGTAGGCGTTTGCCCCCGATTCAATCGGGGGATCGAATTGATTATAAAAACATGAGTTTAATTAGTCGATTTATTAGTGAACAAGGAAAAATATTATCTAGACGCGTGAATAGATTGACCTTAAAACAACAACGATTAATTACGATTGCTATAAAACAAGCTCGTATTTTATCTTCGTTACCTTTTCTTAATAATGAAAAAAGATTTCTTAATAATGAAAAACAATTTGAAAAAAGCCAGTCGACCGCTAGAACTAGTACTACTGGTCTTAAAAAAAAAAAAAAATAACTCTTCAATTGAATTCAAATTTGAATCTAAACTCAAATCAAATGTGGATTGATGTTTTGTTCGAAAACTACGACAATCCAATTTGGGTTGTTGTGTTGTAAGAAAAAAAGATAATCGGTGAAGAAGAATAAATCTTTTTTTTTATTGAGCGTGGTTGTTCATTTTGATGATTTTATCATAATCAAATCATATGAATTCTATTTTATCATACAAATCTCTACTCTATTACCTTCCCGGAGTTCAGTCTCCGGGGAATTTTTATTTTATGATCTCGTTGGCAATCATAAAAAGACAATTTCCTTTTAATATAGCTATTTGTGCAACTATTTTACGATTAAGAAGCAATTGCCTCTTGTACAGATTATACATTAAATTATGATAACTGTGGTATATTTTTTTTGGATTCTTACCAATTACTGCATTTATTCGACTGATCCACAAACCGCGAAAATCTCTTTTTTTCCTATCTCTATCCCGATGAGCCGAAACCAAAGCTTTTATTTTTTGTTGAGTAATAGTTCGAGTAAGTCTTGAATGAGCCCCGCAAAAGCTTGAAGTAAATAAACGAATTTTTGTCCTCCGTTTCCGAACTATATATCCTCGTTTAATTCTGGTCATTGAATAAATGAGACTTTGATGAATAACTATTTGATTTCTTTTCTTTCAGTTATTCTTTTCCCCTTCCTAGTCTATTAATAACAAAAATATATTCTTCCAATGTATAAAATTAAAATTCCAAAGGCTTTTGCTACTATAACCAACCTTCCCAACCACGATTTTTTTTCTTTTTATTTCTAAGCATTTAACCTCGAAATAAGAAATTGTATTGATACTAGGTATCAAAAAAACATAGTAAATTAAATAGAAATAGAGAAAGAAATGGTGGGTTCCATCGTTTCTATAATTACTTTTTAAACGGCGAGGTCCTCTATATACACCGGAGCTCCTTCCTTCATTTAATCAATGTTATTGTTAACTTGTATAGTTCACACTCTTTGGCTCTACTCATGAAATATCTAGTAATAGGTCTTTCACAACGAAATCTAGCTATACAGTAACGGCATTTAAGTATGAAGATTAGCTGGGTAGTTGACCCTCTTAGTCCGTTCTTGCAAAAATAAGGGCATCATTTTTCCGCTTTTTAATTGAAATAGGATTTTCCCCGCTTAATCGATAACCATTTGCTACCAATGGGGAAGTCTTTCTCATCTTAAATTGCAAATTGAGGTGATTGGGTTTGCACCAATCGAAACCATAAATTTGATACACAATAGAAGAATATATATATATTTAATAGATTTTTTTAGATTTTTTTTTTAAGTTAAGATAGTGAATGAAAGAACTCCATTCACACTATCTTAACCGATCACCGATACTGGAATAATTTATTTCCTTTCTTTTTTTGTCTTAGTCTATGATCTGAACGAGTCGCACATACACCCTAATACACGTTCCTCGGCGCTGAGGGCATCCCCGAAGAGCGGGGGATTTCGTGACATTTCGGATTGGCTGTCTTGTGTTTCTAATAAGTTGTTTCATAGTTGGCATGGTGAGTCGTATAGATAATGAGCTGGTTTAGATCAATCCTAACCCGATTTAATGAATTAATTCATTAAATAGATTAATTCATTAAATCGGGTAATAAGATTAAGAAGATAAAAAAAAAAATAAAATCTCAAATCGTGTAGTTGCGAAAAATCCGTGGTGCAAATTTTTTATTCAACCGCTACAAGATCAACAATTCCGTGGGCTTGGGCTTCTGCTGCTGACATAAAAACATCCCTTTCCATGTCTTCGGATATAAGCCATAGGGGTTTGCCCGTTCTTTGTACATAAACCCTTGTGATAGTTTCGCGCAGTTTCAGTAGTTCTTCCGCTTCCAGGATAAATTCTCCGGTTTGTGCCTCATAAAAAGAACTAGCGGGTTGATGGATCATTACCCTGATGATAGAACATCATAAAGGTTTTCTCTATCTCGCATGATAAGGCGAGAGGAATAAATAATAATAAAAAAAAAAACAAACAAAGATAGAATTGAAGAACTGTACAGGCATCTTTTGCCTAAAGCATACGGCTTTACTATGAATTTATTTTGACCTTCCATCGAATAAATAGAAAATATACTGGGCCTATCAGACCCAGATCATTAAATGATCCAATAACCATCCCTCCTTTTTTAGAGTATTTCAAAAAATACTATGATGGTTCCCTTGCTTTATTATTTCGTCTGTTATTCAGCAATTTCCAAGTTTCGTTTTTTTTTCATATTCTTTCATAACATAACATAAATATTGTTAAAAGCTTTCCGGTGTGAAAACTGAAAACAAAAAACTTTGTGACACTGAAATAGTAGGCTCCCGATAGATCAGATAAAATTGTAAATACGCTTTTTTCATAGTACTTTTTCGATACATAATCGAATGGTTTTGAAAAAAAAAATTTGCATATCGAACTCGAAGTGCCATGCTATTATTACTTAATATTCATATGGCGAAGGCATAGTCTTTTATTTGAGAAAGAAAAGACTCATTGGCACCAAGCGTGAGGGAATGCTAGACGTTTGGTAATTTCTCCTCCTGCCAAAATAAAGGATCCCATTGAAGCGGCTAATCCCATGCATACTGTCTGTACATCTGGTTGTACAAATTGCATAGTATCATAAATAGCTATTCCGGGTATTACCCATCCGCCCGGAGAGTTTATAAACAGATACAAATCTTTGTTATCGTGCTCTATACTGAGATAGACCATAAGGCCAATAAGTTGATTCGATATTTCACTATCAACCTCTTGGCCTAAAAAAAGTAGTCTTTCCCGATAAAGTCGGTTGATTAGGATACAATTTTATCCCTTAAGAGCCGTACATGCACCTTTTGATGCATACGGTTCACCAAAAATCGCAAAAAGGAATCAATGTGTAAATTTCAACGCTCTTTCCTTTTTCATAATGGACTTTTTCGAACTTCTAACGAAAGGTCTTTTTCTTACATTTTTCAAGAAAGACGACTTTTGACCCCTTATATCTATATTATATATCTATATTTATATATCTATATTATATCTATATTAATCTATATTATATTATAATAGAATATAAGAAAAAAAAAATACTGTACTAACCTTATTGAACTAACTTCTCATTGATGTATTGTTTTCATCGAGATCGGATCCAAATCGCAATGTAATTTTCTTGTTTCTGAATGAGCTTCTTCAATTCTTTAATTCTTTTAGGTTTCTGTTCCTACTCGGAGTAAAGATCTGCCCGATTTGGATTTGCACATATAGGACAAATACTGCAATACCACGTCTTTTTGATACGACTTCCCTTTTTCTGAATTTCTTATTTCATGTTTTCTGCAAAATATATGACATGATAAAAGTAGTAATCGTAGATATATTACCAATTGGTTTTTTTTCTAAACAGAGCCTGGATGCTTCACTTTATTGGTCCAACCAAGCCAACCATAAATTATTCTAAATTTAGAATAGTAATCTGGATACCCCCCCAAAAAAACCAAAAAATCGATCTAATTGCACTTCATTACACTTCACGCTCAAAATTTTTGATGATTCAATCAATCTTTTGGGGGGTGAAAGAGAGGATATCTCGATCGGGGGAGAGAACGGGGAAATCCCATATGGCTCAATATATCTGAAAAGTCACACTATATGTCAACCCAAGATGCATCTTCCTCTCCAGGACTTCGAAAGGGTACTTTTGGAACACCAATAGGCATTAAATGGAGAAAAAGAATGGAGTAGAATATCTCACTTTGATGTGGAAACGTAAGAATGGGTTTATTGTGTTAAAAAAGATTTGTCTTTATCATATTGTATTTATAAATCATAAATAAAAAGGGAAGACCAAATGAATAAAGGAAAGTTCTTACGAATAGGTCCTTTGAGTGATAAACAAATATGTCTGCATTCATTGATATAAACACTCATATAAAATAGGGCAACCCCCCCCCCACCATTGCGTATTGTTACTTATCGGGTATAGAATAGATCTGCTTCTTTTTGTTCCTACGAAGATAATTGTTCCATTATTACTAAAAAACTAGAACAAATATTAATCCTTTACCCGAGAGAATCTACTGAAAAAGGGGGGGTCCATAGTATAATTTTTTCCAGTGCAATAAAGTTACATAGTGTCTATTTTTTGTTGATATAAGAGGTATTCTCATGGGTTTGCCTTGGTATCGTGTTCATACCGTTGTATTAAATGATCCCGGCCGTTTGCTTTCTGTCCATATAATGCATACAGCTCTGGTTGCTGGTTGGGCCGGTTCGATGGCTCTATATGAATTAGCAGTTTTTGATCCCTCTGATCCTGTTCTTGACCCAATGTGGAGACAGGGTATGTTCGTTATACCCTTCATGACTCGTTTAGGAATAACCAATTCGTGGGGCGGTTGGAGTATCACAGGGGGGACTATAACGAATCCGGGTATTTGGAGTTACGAAGGTGTGGCCGGGGCACATATTGTGTTTTCGGGCTTGTGCTTTTTGGCGGCTATCTGGCATTGGGTCTATTGGGATCTGGAAATCTTTTGTGATGAACGTACAGGAAAACCTTCTTTGGATTTGCCAAAAATTTTTGGAATTCATTTATTTCTTGCAGGGGTGGCTTGTTTTGGTTTTGGCGCATTTCATGTAACAGGATTGTATGGTCCTGGAATATGGGTGTCCGATCCTTATGGACTAACCGGAAGGGTACAACCCGTAAATCCCGCATGGGGTGTGGAAGGTTTTGATCCTTTTGTTCCGGGGGGAATAGCCTCTCATCATATTGCAGCAGGAACATTGGGCATATTAGCGGGCCTTTTCCATCTTAGTGTGCGTCCACCCCAACGTCTATACAAAGGATTGCGTATGGGAAATATTGAAACCGTCCTTTCCAGCAGTATCGCTGCTGTCTTTTTTGCAGCTTTTGTTGTTGCTGGAACTATGTGGTATGGTTCAGCAACTACCCCGATTGAATTGTTTGGTCCCACTCGTTATCAATGGGATCAGGGATACTTCCAGCAAGAAATATATCGAAGAGTTGGTGCTGGGCTAGCCGAAAATCAAAGTTTATCAGAAGCTTGGTCTAAAATTCCTGAAAAATTAGCTTTTTATGATTACATCGGCAATAATCCGGCAAAGGGGGGATTGTTTAGAGCGGGCTCAATGGACAATGGAGATGGAATAGCCGTCGGTTGGTTAGGACATCCTATCTTTAGAGATAAAGAGGGGCGTGAACTTTTTGTACGTCGTATGCCTACTTTTTTTGAAACATTTCCGGTTGTTTTGGTAGACGGAGACGGAATTGTTAGAGCCGATGTTCCTTTTCGAAGGGCAGAATCGAAGTATAGTGTCGAACAAGTAGGTGTAACTGTTGAGTTCTATGGTGGCGAACTCAATGGAGTCAGTTATAGTGATCCCGCTACTGTGAAAAAATATGCTAGACGTGCTCAATTGGGTGAAATTTTTGAATTAGATCGTGCTACTTTGAAATCGGATGGTGTTTTTCGTAGCAGTCCAAGAGGTTGGTTTACTTTTGGACATGCTTCGTTTGCTCTGCTCTTCTTTTTCGGACACATTTGGCATGGTGCTAGAACCTTATTCAGAGATGTTTTTGCTGGTATCGACCCAGATTTGGATGCTCAAGTAGAATTTGGAGCATTCCAAAAACTTGGAGATCCAACTACAAGAAGACAAGTAGTCTGATAGAACATTCTTTTGTTCCTTTTCGACTTTATTTTATTTTGTTTTTGTTGTGATTTGAATTTGACATAGGGAACCGGATAAATCTTGATTTGAATCATTGCATTTTGTTTTACTCTTGTTCTTTCTTTTTCTTTATCCGGGAGAGGATCCCCCAAAAACAGGTATGAAAGCTATAATTGTAAACCACGATCAAATCTATGGAAGCATTGGTTTATACATTCCTCTTAGTCTCGACTTTAGGAATAATTTTTTTCGCTATCTTTTTTAGAGAACCCCCTAAAGTTCCAACTAAAAAGATGAAATGATTTTTAATTATCTCAATTGAAGTAATGAGCCTCCCAATATCTCAATATTGGGAGGCTCATTACTTCAACTAGTCCCCATGTTCTTCGAATGGATCTCTTAGTTGTTGAGAGGGTTGCCCAAAAGCAGTATATAAGGCATACCCAGTAAAACTTACAAGTAAACCAGATATAGAGATGGCAACTAGGGTTGCTGTTTCCATTATTATATAATTTCAAGACCACAATGGATCTGATAAGATCCTTTATTTACAGCGGAATGGTATACAAAGTCAACAGATCTCAATGAATAAAAAATAGGACTTATGGCTACACAAACCGTTGACGGTAGTTCTAGATCTGGTCCAAGACGAACTGTTGTAGGGGATTTATTGAAACCATTGAATTCAGAATATGGTAAAGTAGCTCCGGGGTGGGGAACTACTCCTTTGATGGGTGTTGCAATGGCTCTATTTGCGATATTTCTATCTATTATTTTGGAGATTTATAATTCGTCCATTTTACTGGACGGAATTTCTATGAATTAGATTCACAAGAACCGACTAACTAGCTTTTCAATAGAAAGTCAAGTTAAGCATTTAGGTCTTTGATTTTTAGCCCATTCCTTTTTGATTTGGTAGTTCGACCGTGGAATTTCTTTGTTTCTGTATTTCCGGAATATGAGTGTGTGACTTGTTATAATTGATCCTATTGATAGTACAGAACATAAAATAGATCTGTCATCTTGATAGAGATGGTTTTACCCCATCAGATATTTATTCTAGTATCTGGAGCACGGAATATAGAAAATAGATTCGAAAGTATTAGAACTATGATTCATACTTAATATTTAGACCTCGCAACCGGACTTAAAAATCTTTTTCAAAGAGTTAGAAGTTAAGTTATAATAAATCGAAAGATTTTGATTCTTTCAAACCGCCACCGCTTATCTTTATTTTGATCAAAGGACTTTCTTTGGATTTTTTTCATTATATCTATTCATTGAATATGTGATGATCCAGTAGTTCTTACTCAGGGAATTTTTGGGCTTAGATTAAAGGTTTTTTTTTTCAATCATCGTGGTTCTGGTATGAATCTGAGGTTTTTTTTAATTGATTCATAGGGTCTTAACAAGAGAATTCCTATCAAATAATAAAGAAGACAGCAGTAAAGTCGCATTACACACACAAATAAAAAATAACACAAATAAAAGAAAAAATGAAGTAAATAGAATATTCAAGAGGCCTGTAACGATCAAGATAAAGACGAGTGAGCCGACTTGAGATTTTGGCATTATAACCACAAAGAATAGCTTTCGGATTTCTACTTTTTCTTATCTTCAGAGAAGATTGGAATCATAGGATTAAGTTAAGAGGTTTCAAACTTTCTATTACACATATCCGTTTCCGTTACAACCAGTATTGGGGTATTTCTGTTTGAGCCGTACGAGATGAAATTCTCATATACGGTTCTCAGGGGGGAGTTCCCTTGGTTTACCTATCTCAATAAAGTCTATGATTGGTTCGAAGAACGTCTTGAGATTCAGGCGATTGCCGACGATATAACTAGTAAATACGTTCCTCCTCATGTCAACATATTTTATTGTTTAGGAGGAATTACACTTACTTGTTTTTTAGTCCAAGTAGCGACGGGGTTTGCTATGACTTTTTATTATCGTCCGACCGTTACTGAGGCTTTTGCTTCTGTTCAATATATAATGACTGAGGCTAACTTTGGTTGGTTAATCCGATCAGTTCATCGATGGTCGGCAAGTATGATGGTCTTAATGATGATTCTGCACGTATTTCGTGTGTATCTCACTGGTGGTTTTAAAAAACCTCGCGAATTGACTTGGGTTACGGGTGTAGTTTTGGCTGTATTGACCGCATCTTTTGGTGTAACTGGTTATTCCTTACCTTGGGACCAAATTGGTTATTGGGCAGTAAAAATTGTAACAGGTGTACCTGAAGCTATTCCTGTAATAGGATCGTCTTTGGTAGAGTTATTACGCGGAAGTGCTAGTGTAGGACAATCTACCTTGACTCGTTTTTATAGTTTACATACTTTTGTATTACCTCTTCTTACTGCCGTATTTATGTTAATGCACTTTCCAATGATACGTAAGCAAGGCATTTCCGGTCCTTTATAGAGAATATGGATCATATATATTTGTAATCAATCATTTATCATTTG